AGAATTCTTGTTTAGGCAGTTCATAACATCCATACATAGTGTTTTGATCCAAGATTTCAATTCTTCCATGTTTCAGCAGTAGCATATTGTTCCATGGAGCTAAGGTCCAAAATTTGGAAGAAACAAGCGTTTCCACGACTCTACCACCCAGTCAATTCTGTTCCACTCCCTATTTATTTCATGACCATATATCCTTTATCCTTCCGGCTAAGGAATGGGAAACCCTTCTCCTGTTACATGACTCCAATTTTCATTTCATCCGGGAAAAGCCATCTTTTTCTCAACAATGTCTTTGTCATTTGATCCAATAGCCTTCCGTTAGATAGGAACAGATTTGATAAATACTGATAACTCTCGGATAGAGTATTAGAACGGAAAGATCCATTAGATAATGAACTATTGGTTCTAATCCATCTCTGGTGATGAATCAACAATTCGAAGTGCTTTTCTTGCGTATTCTTGATAAACCAGCGTTTATATATAGATGTAGGAGGATCTGTTTGGGAAGTAAGAAGCCCTTTTGACATCTCTTCATCTGCAAAGAATTCTCGATGTGAAAACACAGAGACAGGGGGCTGATCTTTGAATAGGAAAAAGAGTGGATCTGCAGGGTCCCAAATGAATTGGCTTATTCGAAAAAAGCCTTGTTCTTTGGAAGATCTATCTCGTGTCTGGTACTGCATGGTTCCACTCTGCAAGAACTCCGAATCATTCTCTTGAAGCTCATTCTCTTCATCATAAATGATCCGCTTGCCCCGAAATGACCTGGCCCAATAGGGAAATCCCAATTCATTGGGCCTTTCGATACAATAAAATAGAAAGCCCCAAGGGCGCCATATTCTAGGAGCCCAAACTATGTGATTGAATAAATCCTCTTCTATCTGTTGCGGGTCGAGGGCTCCTTCTACTTCCCCTTCTTCAAACTCCGATTCGTATTTTTCATAGAGAAATCTCTGATCAACGATAGAATAAGACCCATTTTGCATCATATCTAAAGGATTCCTTGGTTCGGGCCGAAGAAGCAATGTCACTCGATCATTATCAAACTGACTGCAATCTTTTTCTGTCCGTGAGGATCCCCCCAGAGCACCTTCTACTTCTAATAGGCCATGAACTAGATCAGAAGCATTCTCAACGAGTCCATAAGAAGTGATCCCATTTTTTTCATCGGGTCCGGGTAGAGACCAAAGGTCTTGGGCGACCGATCCGGCAGAACAACTCAAAAGATAAAGAAGTATCGTTAATTTCTTCATGCTCGTTCCAAGTTCGAAGTACCATTTGTACAAATAAGAATCCCTTTCGTTACATGATTTCTTCTTCATATAGATAGATATAGGATCTATGGGGCAATTACTTAGAAGTACATTTTGTGCAACAGCCCTTCCTATCTGATAGAAAAGGATCTCATGATCCTGAACCGATCTTACCTGGGATCGCAAATCCCAAGTTTGTCTATGAAGAGCGGATCTAATTGTATTAGTGTCTATAATTGATTTCTTCTGTGTAATACTAATCGCTAAGGCCTCATTGGTAAGTGCTACAAGATCTCGTGCATTGGAACCCACGGTTATGGACCCGAATTCATTAGTATGGAACATTTTCTTTTCCAAGTGAAATCCCTTAGTATATGAAAGATTGAAAAAGTGCTTTCGTTGTTGTGGAATAAGAAGCCTTCGTATCTTAATGCATGTATTTAATTTATTCGGAACTATTAGAGCGGGATCCACTTTTTGGGGAATATGAGTCGAAGCAATAACAAGAATATTTCTAGTGGAACATCTTTCACAATCCCTGGATAGATAGTTCACTAATAGACCGAGGGATAAGTAATTCGACTCATTCACATCCAGGTCATGAATGTTTGGAATCCATATTATGCAAGGAGACATTGCTTTTGCTAATTCGAATTGAAGGGTGATAGAAAATCGGTCTATTTCCGGCATCATATCCATATTTAGCGCATTCATCAGAGTTAGCAGCTCCGTATCGAGGTCAAGATCGATATCGTCACTAGCATCAATCTCGTCACTATCATCAATATTGTCACTATCATCAATATCGATATCATCAATAAGAAAACCTTTAGGCTTGTTATCCAGGAACTTGTTCAGAAATACCAAAGGAACATAGGAGTTTGTCGCTAGGTATTTGACCAAATAGGAGCGTCCAGTTCCTATAGAACCTATCACTAAAATACCCCTAGAGGGGGATAGGGCTAAGCGGAGCGAAAAGGGTTTTTCATGAGACGGGAAATGAAAACTATTAGCCCCACACGGGGTTTGTGAATAAGTGATTGTCTGATAATGAGCAAGGAATATCCGTCTTTCTGCTAAACAGGATGTATTGAACTCATAATTCATTAGACACTTTTTATGAATGTCAACTAAATATCGTAAGTAAATTGCTCCCGGGTGTTCAATCATTTGATAACCAGAGTCGTTCTTTGATAAATGATCACTAGATAAATAATCACTATGAGTCAGACTCAATAGAATTTGAT